TACAAGCAGTACTACACCTTTGATCGTGAAAGTGAAATATCGATTGCTTGTTGAACCCTGTGAATCACGTGAAAGCAGGACACTCCAAGTTTGGGGGCCAAGGAGTTTCACAAAACGTTCTTGGTGGAAAAAAATGTGAGTGAAAGACACCACTGAATCGAATTTGGTCCATGAATCTAAGAAATAGCGAGAATTCTTGATCTCTCTCAATATCTCTCTCAATTCAAAAATACAGGATTTGAATTGATGCCGTTTCATTGATTTCTCCTAAACGAAAGATTATATTTCAATTGAAATCCACTTACACAAAGACAGCCCCCGTTGATGACGAGTCTCCGCGAAGCATCCATGGCTGAATGGTTAAAGCGCCCAACTCATAATTGGCAAATTCGTAGGTTCAATTCCTGCTGGATGCACGCGAATTGGAACGTTCAATAATAGAATTGGCTCCGTATCAACGGAATCTCATCATCCATAGATAACTAATTGGTATATTCATACTATAAGAATAAGATAGAAACGGTAGAAACGGTAAGAATTCTAATTCTTATAGATACTGGAACTCATAGGGAAGAAAATGGATTTATGGATGGAATCAAATATGCAGTATTTACAGAAAAAAGTATTCGGTTATTGGGGAACAATCAATATACTTCTAATGTCGAATCAGGATCAACTAGGACAGAAATAAAGCATTGGATCGAACTCTTCTTTGGTGTCAAGGTAGTAGCTATGAATAGCCATCGACTCCCGGGAAAGGGTAGAAGAATGGGACCTATTATGCGACATACAATGCATTACAGACGTATGATCATTACGCTTCAACCGGGTTATTCTATTCCACCTCTTATAGAGAAAAGAACTTAAATAAAAAAAAATAAATACTTAATAACATGGCCATACATTTATACAAAACTTCTACCCCTAGCACACGCAAAGGAGCCGTAGACAGTCAAGCGAAATCCAATCCACGAACAAATTTGATCTATGGACAGCATCGTTGTGGTAAAGGTCGTAATGCCAGAGGAATCATTACCGCAAGGCATAGAGGGGGAGGTCATAAGCGTCTATACCGTAAAATCGATTTTCGACGGAATGCAAAAGACATATCTGGTAGAATCGTAACCATAGAATACGACCCTAATCGAAATGCATACATTTGTCTCATACACTATGGGGATGGTGAGAAGAGATATATTTTACATCCCAGAGGGGCTATAATTGGAGATACCATTGTTTCTGGTACAGAAGTTCCTATATCAATGGGAAATGCCCTACCTTTGAGTGCGGTTTGAACTATTGATTTACGTAATTGGAAGTAACCAATTAGGTTTACGACAAAACCTAGAAATCGATCACTGATCCAATTTGAGTACCTCTACGGGATAGACCTCAACAGAAAACTGAAGAGTAACGGCAGCAGGTGATTGAGTTCAGTGGTTCCTCATATAAAATTATTGACTCTAGAGATATGGTAATATGGAGAAGACAAAATTGTTTGAAGCACGGATAGAACCGGAAGCGCCCCTTGTTTCAAAGAGAGGAGGATGGGTTATTCACATTTCATTTGATGGTCAGAGGCGAATTGAAAGCTAAGCAGTGGTAATTCTAAAGATCCCCCGGGGGAAAAATAGAGATGTCTCCTACGTTACCCGTAATATGTGGAATGGAAGTATCGACGTAATTTCATAGAGTCATTCGGTCTGAGTGCTACATGAAGAACATAAGCCAGATGACGGAATGGGGAGACCTAGGATGTAGAAGATCGTAGCATGAGTGATTCGGCAGATTTGGATTCCTATATATCCACTCATGTGGTACTTCATCATACGATTCATATAAGATCCATCTGTCTAGATATCATCATCTACATCCAGAAAGCCGTATGCTTTGGAAGAAGCTTGTACAGTTTGGGAAGGGGTTTTGATTGATCAAAAAGAAGAATCTACTTCAACCGATATGCCCTTAGGCACGGCCATACATAACATAGAAATAACACTTGGAAAGGGTGGACAATTAGCTAGAGCAGCAGGTGCTGTAGCGAAACTGATTGCAAAAGAGGGTAAATCGGCCACATTAAGATTACCATCTGGAGAGGTTCGTTTGATATCCAAAAACTGCTCAGCAACAGTCGGACAAGTGGGTAATGTCGGGGCGAACCAGAAAAGTTTGGGTAGAGCCGGATCTAAATGTTGGCTAGGTAAGCGTCCTGTAGTAAGAGGAGTAGTTATGAACCCTGTAGACCATCCCCATGGAGGTGGTGAAGGGAGGGCCCCGATTGGTAGAAAAAAACCCACAACTCCTTGGGGTTATCCCGCGCTTGGAAGAAGGAGTAGGAAAAGGAATAAATATAGTGATATTTTTATTCTTCGTCGCCGTAAATAGAAAGAGAAAGAAAAAATAATGAATGATGTGAA